GTTCGGACAATTTAGGCCTCCCCTTCGCCGAAGTCTAAGTAAAGAGACCGAAGGAAAGTAAGGTTTTTATCCGGAAATTTTTCTATCATTCATGTATCATTGCATTGATCAGTAGGGGGATTTTCATCCCTTGTCCATTCTTTCCAGTCTTTTCGTTTCCGTATCACAAAAATTCGAAATAGAGAATCTATATCCAAGAAAGGTCTAACCATTGGAATAATAGTATCCACTGTGATTTGATGTTATTTGATTTGATACATTGTGGTCAGTAACATTGGTGAATTAGGTGAGGGGTACGGAAAGAGAGGGATTCGAACCCTCGGTAAACAAAAGCCTACATAGCAGTTCCAATGCTACGCCTTCAACCACTCGGCCATCTCTCCTACATAATGATTATGGCCCAGAAACCGAGTTAATAGTGAGTCATTCATATTCAATTTTTTTTTTAGGCACGCCCTAACTATAAAATTAATTTTTTTACTATGTTTAATGGATACTTTTAGATCATGATTCTATTTAGTTTTTTAAACTATGATTCCATTTTTCTTTTTTCTAAAAATTCGACTTTTACAGTTTTCAATTTTTCAACACCAACTCCTTATCCCATAGATCTAGTCAAAATTTATGAATCATAGAATAATTATTCGATTCTTTTTGCTCTTTGGATCATAATTCAATCAAAAAAACTTTTCGAATTACCCCAAGATAAAAAAAAAATTATTTTATTCTTCAACTTCGATGAAATCAGAATAGTTCCCTGCATTCTGATCCTACTACATTTGGATGAAATTTAACCGGATTGAAATATTTCTTATTTTTTATTGATTCCTGTCAAATCAAAAAGAAACAATTTGAGTATCGAGTAGGATTTTTTAATGAATCCGTTTTTATGTTATTTCGTACTATGCAATTCCTTTGTTTGTGGGATCATTTTCTCATGAGAGGTAATTAAAAAAAATTATAGAATGGGTTGTTACCGATGCCTAGATCTCGGATAAATGGGAATTTTATTGATAAGACCTTTTCAATAGTAGCCAATATCTTATTACGAATAATTCCAACAACTTCCGGTGAAAAAGAGGCATTCACCTATTACAGAGATGGTGCGATTTGATTTTTTTCTTTACCGCTCTCAGTCTTAGTAGAAAGACACATTATTCGGGATAGAAAGAAAACAATAATTGAAATAAATCTACGCTTCTTGGAGGTGCAATTTAGAAATAAAAAAATTCCTTCTGTCGTGTATCCACGATTAATGTAACCTCGGATGCTTTAATTGTCGATTTTAGTATTGAGCGAAAGGTTACACCTATGGATTAAGTCAACTCTACTCCACTAATAAAAATAGGTAGCTGGGGGGAAGAAGCACTACGCCTAGTAATCAACAACACGAAAACTTTGTTATAAATTATCTCTTTTCCTTATCGGGATCGGAACTTGCAAAAATGGTTGGGACAACAAACATCCATCTCGTTTGTATTTTGGATACCTGTATAACCATCGAAGACTGTTGAAGTGACGAATTCCTGGAAATTTAGAGGCGTTGAGGACAAAGAAATTGTTAGAGTTACCATTTTTATCTAGTAACACCATGCTTGATGTTAAGAAAAGATCTTTTACAGGAAGGTTGGCTAGAGATTTTTTGTAAAAACACTAGTCCCATGAGTTCATAATGAGAATATTTCAATCTTTTTTGATTTCGTGTATTACTCTCATCTCATTATGCGCATCACATAAAGGGGGAGCCGTATGAGATAAAAATCTCACGTACGGTTCTGCAACGGAGATTCTTTGAATCGAATAACGAACGACCGTAACGGATGTCGGCTCAATCCGAAGGAAATTATGCGGAAGCTCTACAGAATTATTATGAAGCTATGCGACTAGAAATCGATCCCTATGATCGAAGTTATATACTCTATAACATAGGCCTTATCCACACAAGGAACGGAGAACATACGAAAGCTTTGGAATATTATTTTCGGGCACTAGAACGAAACCCGTTCTTACCACAAGCTTTTAATAATATGGCTGTGATCTGTCATTACGTGCGACTATCTCCACTATAGAAAGAAAAAAAATAGCAAATTCGCTAATAAATACTAAAAAAAAATGGGCTTTCTACATATGTATTGTCCAAACTCACGATTTGTATCAGCTGTAGCAAACAAAGAAACTTCATAGAAGTCGAAATATGAAGAAATAGGTATGCCTAGATATTTTATTCTATGGATAAAGGATCTAATTGATAGAAGAAGCACCGTAAAGATCCATTAGTGAGGTTTTTGGCCGATACAATAAAAACTGCTTACTTATATCATGATATAAGATAAAAATTATGGAATCCACTTATGTAATAGGGTGGATCCCCTGCGATTGCGATATTGAGCAGCGGTGTAGCATCAGATCCCAAAGACAGTAAGTCTTTCCTTTCTTATGAAGGAAAGTCTTTTTCAAGGATTCTATATAAATTTCTAGATGAAACCGAGATAGTTATCTT